AGAATACTAATTCGAATTCTATTTCTAGTGCTAGTACTAATAATACTAGTACTAGTGATGAAGAAGAAGAGGTGGCTTTGATACGTTACTCACAACAATCAGATTTTCGTCGGGGTATAATCAAAGGATCCATGCGTGCTCAAAGACGTAAAACGGTTGCTTGGGAAATGTTTCAAGCAAATGTGCATTCTCCACTTTTTTTTGATCGAATAGACAAAACATTTTTTTTTTCTTCTTTTGATATCTCTGAAGTGATGAATCTCATTTTTAGGAATTGGATATCGGGAAAACCAGAATTGAAAATTTCTTATTTTGAGGAGGAAGAGACAAAAGAAAAAGAGAAAACAAACGAAGAGAAAGAAGAGGAAAATGAACGGATAGCAATATCCGAAGCTTGGGATACCTTTCCATTTACTCAAGCAATAAGGGGTTCAATGTTAGTAACCCAATCTTTTCTTAGAAAATACATTATATTACCCTCATTGATAATAGCTAAAAATATTGGCCGTATGTTATTATTCCAATTCCCCGAATGGTACAAGGATTTGAAGGAATGGAATAGAGAAATGCATGTTAAATGCACCTATAATGGTGTTCAATTATCAGAAACGGAATTTCCCCAAAATTGGTTAACAGATGGTATTCAGATAAAGATTCTATTTCCTTTCTGTCTGAAGCCTTGGCGAAGATCTAAGATACGATCTCATCATAGAGATCAAATGAAGAAAAAAGGAAAAAAAGACAACTTTTGTTTTTTAACAGTTTGGGGAAAGGAAGCAGAACTACCTTTTGGGTCTCCCAGAAAACAACCTTATTTTTTTGAACCCATTTGTAAAGAACTCGAAAAAAAGATGAGAAAAGTGAAAAAGAAATTTGTTATAGTTCTAAGGGTTTTAAAAGAAAGAATAAAACAGTTTTTAAAAGTTTCAAAAGAAAAAACAAGATGGATCATCAAAATAGTTCTAGTTATAAACCTAATAATGAAAGAACTTGAAAAAGTAAATCCAATTTTCTTATTTAAATTGAGTAAAGTGAAAATATATGAACTGAATGAAAATGAAAATGGAAAAGATTCCAAAATAAAAAATAAGGTTATCCACGAATCGACCAGTCGAATTCGATCCATGAATTGGGTAAATGAAAATTATTCACTCATAGAAACAAAAACGAAAAATCTTGCTAATAAGACAATCACAATTAGAACTCAAATTGAACGAATCGCAAAAGACAAGAAAAAAAAAGTTCGAACTTGTGATGATAAAGGATCGGAATCACAGAAGGATATTTGTAAAATATTTAAAAGAAAAAATATCCGATTAATACATAAATCACATTATTTTATGAAATCCTTCATTGAAAAAATATACATAGATATTTTACTATGTATCATTAAGATTCCCAGGATCGACACACAACTTTTCTTTAAATCAACAAAAAAAATTCTCAATAAATCCATTTACAAGGATGAAACAAATCAAAATACAATTAACTTTATTTCGACTATAAAAAAGTCGTTTTGTAATACTAATATTAGTAATAATAATTCAAATATTTATTGTGACTTATCCTCTTTGTCACAAGCATATGTATTTTACAAATTATCACAAACCCAATTACTTAACAAGTATCGCTTGAGATCTGTATTTCAATATCATGGTACCTATCCTTTTCTTAGGGATATAATTAAGGATTATTGTACAACACGAGCAATATTTGATTCCAAATCAAGACATAAGAAAATTCATAAGTCTGGAATGAATAAATGGAAAAATTGGTTAAAGGGGCATTATCAATACAATTTATCTCAGACCAAGTGGTCTCAATTAGTAACGAAAAAATGGCGAAATAGAGTCAATCAACGTCGTACGATTCAAAATAAAGACTCAATTAAATTAGATTTCTATAAAAAGGACCAATTACAATTAATTCATTACATGAAAAAAAATTACTATGCGATAGATTCATTGATGAGTCAAAAAGAAAAATGGAAAAAACACTACGGATATGATCTTTTATCATATAAATATATAAATTATGGGGATAATAAGGACTCATATATTTATGGATCAAGATTAGAAGTAAACGAGGACCAAAGAATTCTATATAATTTCAATACATTGAAACACGAATCGTTTTATGGATTGGTAAGTATAGCTATTAGTAATTATCTAGAAAAAGGATATATTATTGATCCGGATAAAAATCTGGATAGAAAATATTTTGATTGTAGAATTCTCTGTTTTTGTCTTCTAAATAATATAGATATGGAGACCTGGGCCAATACACATATCGATACCAAGATTAAGAAAAATGCTAAGACGGAAACTAATAATTCTCAAAAAATGAAAAAAAAAGATATTTTTTCTTTTACGATTCATCAAGAAATCAATCCATCCAATCAAAAAAGTGTTTTTTTTAATTGGATGGGAATGAATCAAGAAAAGTTATATCGTACCATATCAAATCTAGAACCTTGGTTTTTCCCAGAATTTGTGTTACTTTTTTATGCATATAAGATTAAACCATGGATCATACCAATCAAATTACTTATTTTTCATTTCTATGAAAATATTAGTCAAAGTAAAAGGATCAACGTAAATGAAAAAAGAAATCTTACTATATCATCTAATCAAAAAGAATATCTTGAATTAGAAAATTCTAACAAAAAAAAAAAAAAAGATGTTGAAAAACATTACGCGGGGTCAGATATTAAAAAGGGTAGAAAGAAAAAAAGATTCAAGAGCAAGAAAGAGGCGGAACTCCATTTCTTCCTGAAAAAATATCTTCTTTTTCAATTAAGATGGGATGACCCCTTGAATCAAAGAATAATCAATAATATCAAGGTATATTGTCTCCTACTTAGACTGATAGATCCAATGGAAATTGCTCTATCCTCAATTCAAAGAGAAGAGATGCATATGGATGTAATGTTAATTCAGAAGGATCTAACTCTTACAGAATTGATTAAAAAAGGAATATTGATTATCGAACCAATTCGTCTATCCATAAAAAGGGATGGAAAATTTATTATATATCAAACCATATGTATTTCATTGGTTGATAAGAATAAGCGCCAAACTAATAGAAAATGCATAAAAAAGGGATATGTTGATAAGAAGAATTTTGATGGATCAATTGTACGACACAACAATATACTTGTGAATAGAAACAAAAATTATTATGATTTCCTTATTCCTGAATATATTCTATCTCCCAGACGTCGTAGAGAATTGAGAATTCTAATTTGTTTCAATTCCCAGAGTTGGAATGTTGTGGATAGAAATTCTATATTTTTCAATCAAAACAAAAGAAAAAACTGTGGACAATTTTTGAATGAGAACAAGCATCTTAATACAGATGCAAATAAATTCATTAAATTCAAATTGTTTCTTTGGCCCAATTACCGATTAGAAGATTTAGCTTGTATGAATCGCTATTGGTTTGATACCAATAATGGCAGTCATTTCAGTATGTCAAGGATACATATGTATCCACGATTAAAAATTAATTAAATTATTAGTTAAGTTATTGATAGTATATTTCCTATATATCGCATGACATATTCGGTAACTGAAAACCGAAAGATATATGCATACACTTTGTTACATTCTGGTACATGATACCAATTTAATTACATATCAATTCAATTAATTTAGGAAGAAATCAGCAGCATCTTTTTTTAGGTACAAAGAAATCATTCTCTTTCGTGAATGCATAAATGTATCATCCCTTTCTATCCAAATCCAAATTTTAAATTGGATTTGGATAGAATAAATAAAGTAGTGTATATGAATAAATCCAAATTTTTGTGTGTACTAGATTAAAATAACTGGTATAATTATTATTTTTCCTGATCGGTAAAATCTACGTAAAAAAGAAAAAAATAGAAAAAGTTGTTTTTTATGGTCAAAAATCCATTCATCTCAGTTATTCCACAAGAAGAAAAAGAAAAAAACTGTGGGTCTGTTGAATTTCAAGTATTTAGTTTCACCAATAAAATACGGAGACTTTCTTCACATTTGGAATTACATAAAAGAGATTTTTTATCGCAAAGAGGTCTACGAAGAATTCTGGGAAAACGTCAACAACTGCTGAATTATTTGTCAAAAAAAAATAGAGTACGTTATAAGAAATTAATTGGTCAATTGGATATTCGGGAGTCAAAAACTCGTTAATTTGAAGATAGGTTTGAATTTTTTTTTATTAGTTATTAGAAATTATTATACTTTTCATTTTGATGAACCTCGTTTTGAGAAATTCATGGAATAATGAATTAAGGAAGAAAAGATATGACTGTACCGGCTACAAGAAAAGATCTCATGATAGTCAATATGGGTCCTCACCACCCATCAATGCATGGTGTTCTTCGACTGATCGTTACTCTCGATGGTGAAGATGTTATTGACTGTGAACCCATATTGGGTTATTTACACAGAGGGATGGAAAAACTAGCGGAAAATCGAACAATTATACAATATTTGCCTTATGTAACACGTTGGGATTATTTAGCCACTATGTTCACAGAAGCAATAACGGTAAATGCACCAGAACGATTAGAAAGTGTTCAAGTACCTAAAAGAGCCAGTTATATTAGAGTAATTATGCTGGAATTGAGTCGTATAGCTTCTCATTTGTTATGGCTTGGACCTTTTATGGCGGATATAGGTTCACAGACTCCCTTTTTCTATATTTTCAGAGAGAGGGAATTGCTATATGATCTATTCGAAGTCGCCACAGGTATGCGAATGATGCATAATTATTTTCGTATCGGGGGGGTAGCTGCTGATCTACCTCATGGATGGATAGATAAATGTTTGGATTTTTGCGATTATTCTTTAACAGGAATTGTTGAATATCAAAAACTTATTACGCGGAATCCCATTTTTTTGGAACGAGTTGAAGGAGTAGGCATTATTGGTGGAGAGGAAGCAATAAATTGGGGTTTATCAGGGCCAATGTTACGAGCTTCTGGAATCCAATGGGATCTTCGTAAAGTGGATCGTTATGAGTGTTACAATAAATTCGACTGGGAAGTCCAATGGCAAAAAGAAGGAGATTCACTAGCTCGTTATTTAGTACGAATCGGTGAAATGAGGGAATCCGTAAAAATTATTCAACAGGCTCTAGAGGGAATTCCTGGAGGACCTTATGAGAATTTAGAAGTCCGACGCTTTGATAGAGCAAAGAATTCCGAATGGAATAATTTTGAATATAGATTTATTACTAAAAAACTTTCACCCAATTTTGAATTGTCGAAACAAGAACTTTATGTGAGAGTAGAAGCTCCCAAAGGAGAATTGGGAATTTATTTGATAGGAGATAGTAGTGTTTTCCCCTGGAGATGGAAAATTCGTCCACCCGGTTTCGTCAATTTGCAAATTCTTCCTCAACTAGTTAAAAGAATGAAATTGGCTGATATCATGACGATACTAGGTAGTATAGATATTATTATGGGAGAAGTTGATCGTTGAAATGATAATTGATACAACAGAAGTACAAGCTATCAATTCTTTTTCTAGATTGGAATCCTTAAAAGAAGTCTATGGACTCATATGGCTCTTTGTTCCCATTTTAACCCTTATATTGGGAATCATAATAGGGGTACTAGTCATTGTGTGGTTAGAAAGAGAAATATCTGCAGCAATACAACAACGTATTGGGCCTGAATATGCCGGTCCATTGGGAATTCTTCAAGCTCTAGCCGATGGGACTAAACTACTTTTTAAAGAGGATCTCCTTCCATCTAGAGGAGATATTCGTTTGTTTAGTATCGGACCGTCTATAGCGGTCATATCAATTTTACTAAGTTATTTAGTAATTCCTTTTGGGTATCGCCTTGTTTTAGCCGATCTCAGTATAGGTGTTTTTTTATGGATTGCTATTTCAAGTATTGCTCCTATTGGGCTTCTTATGTCAGGATATGGATCGAATAATAAATATTCCTTTTCAGGTGGTCTACGAGCTGCTGCTCAATCTATTAGTTATGAAATACCATTAACTCTATGTGTGTTATCAATATCTCTACGTGTGATTCGTTGAAAGATGAACTTTTATTTTACCTCTTCCCGAAAAATAAAGGAAATAAGTTAAATGTTGGATATTTTCATTTTTTTATTCATCATTAGGGTCGATGAGTTAAACCAGATAGTTATATGAGTAAAATAAAACTGCTTCTAAATTTGCAGTAAGAAGAGAAAATCTCATTCCCTATGTACAAGAAAAAAGTCGAAGTAAACAGTGTAAACTGTTTACCCCAAGATTGAGATTCTTTGATTAGTCATCATATCTTGAAGCGGGTGCAAAAGATCAACTGTATGGAGTTTCTACTACTGTCTTCTATGTATTACCATACCGGAGATCAATCAAAAATCAGTGGACAGTTAGGAACACAAAGGTACACAAAAGATTAGTAATGGAAATAATGTAAGGTATTAAAAAAGTTCTTTTTGCATAAAACTTTGGATAAAACGAATCATAATGAGGGCTTTAAGTTGGTAGAAACGATCAAGCAGTACTTCCTCACGATTCCGATCTAGAGTATGCTCCTATTTACTGATTAAAGAAATGACTATCAAAAACGAATTAATCCTTTATTTTTTTTTCAGAGTACCCTCTCCTCTGAGAAAGAAGAATAGGAACAAAAGAAATAGAATCAGAAAAATGAATAATAATAAAAAAGATCTTTATTTATTATTTCTTTCCCCCATACATATGGAATTCTTATCATGAATTTTGAACTAATGCCTAATTCTTTATATTTATTGATATCACGAGTATTTTATTGAAGGATTAAGTTATTACCGAACAAAGAGAAATTTGAATTATAATGGATGAGATCAATTCAGAAGCGTCTTTTTTGTTATTCTGGCAGACAGAATTCCATTGGTCTAATTTGGGACTCTCCGATGTATCGTTATTCTATTTAACACCCTAGGATGCTGAAAATACCGAACAAGTCCTTACATTTATTTGTGGCCATAGAGGAGCCGTATGAAGCTGAGGTCTCATGTACGGTTTTGGAATAGCGATGCGAACAGTGATGTTATTTTCGACTATGATTATCTAACAGTTCAAGTACAGTTGATATAGTTGAGGCACAGTCAAAATATGGTTTTGGGGGGTGGAATCTGTGGCGTCAGCCTATAGGATTTCTAGTTTTTTTAATTTCTGCTCTAGCAGAATGTGAGCGATTACCTTTTGATTTACCAGAAGCAGAGGAGGAATTAGTCGCAGGTTATCAAACCGAATATTCAGGTATCAAATACGGTTTATTTTACCTTGCTTCTTACCTAAATTTATTAGTTTCTTCATTATTTATAACAGTTCTTTACTTAGGTGGGTGGAATTTATCTATTCCGTACATATCCATTCCTGAACTTTTCGGAATAAAAAAAATGGTTGGAGTTTTTGGAATGACAATTGGTATTTTAATTACATTAGCTAAAGCTTATTTGTTTCTGTTCATTCCTATCACAACAAGATGGACTTTACCTAGGATGAGAATGGACCAGCTATTAAATCTTGGATGGAAATTTCTTTTACCTATTTCTCTAGGTAATCTATTATTGACAACCTCTTCTCAACTTGTTTCACTATAAATAACAGAATAGGATAACGATATTCTAGATTCATAACCTCTCTCAAACAAGAGAAAGAAACATCAATTTATTCATGGATATCTACAATATGTTCCCTATGGTGACCGGGTTCATAAATTATGGTCAACAAACAATACGAGCTGCAAGGTACATTGGTCAAAGTTTCATAATTACCTTATCTCATACAAATCGTTTACCTGTAACTATTCAATATCCTTATGAAAAATCAATCACATCAGAGCGTTTCCGTGGTCGAATCCATTTTGAATTTGATAAATGTATTGCTTGTGAAGTATGTGTTCGTGTATGCCCTATAGATCTACCCGTTGTTGATTGGAGATTTGAAAGCGATATTAAAAAAAAACAATTGCTTAATTACAGTATTGATTTTGGGGTCTGTATATTTTGTGGTAATTGTGTCGAGTATTGTCCAACAAACTGTTTATCAATGACTGAAGAATATGAACTTTCTACTTATGATCGTCACGAATTGAATTATAATCAAATTGCTTTGGGTCGGTTACCAATGTCAGTAATTGAGGATTACACAATTCAAACAGTTATGAATTCGACTCAAATCAAAATAGACAAAAACAAACCCCTTGATTCAAGAACGATTACTAATTACTAAGATTTTCTTTAAGGAAAGGGTCCAAACTTCTTTTATTTTGGTTGGTCTACAAATAATAACTAAAAACTATTGATTGTTGAGAATCACTCTTTGATTTAAACTGAGAATAGAATATATTTTCTCTTTCGTGATGATTTCGAAATATAGAATTCCAATTATTCTTTTTTTTCTTTCAGATAAAAGTAGAATTGGCCCAAATAACTTTATCTATATCTACATTAATCCATATGAAAATTTAATTCAATTAGGAACCCATCATATACAAGAAAAAAATAAGGTAATTCCCCTCCTGGACCATTTAGTAAGGTCATGAAATATTTCGACTTATTTATCTCTTATTTTATACATAATGGATTTACCCGGACCAATACATGATATACTTGTAGTATTTCTGGGATTCTTTCTTATATTAGGGAGTCTTGGAGTAGTATTACTTACCAATCCAATTTATTCGGCCTTTTCATTGGGATTGGTTCTTGTTTGTATATCTTTATTCTATATTCCATCGAACTCCTATTTTGTAGCTGCTGCACAGCTCCTTATTTATGTAGGAGCCATAAATGTCTTAATCATATTTGCTGTTATGTTCATGAATGGTTCAGAATATTCCAATGATTCCTATCTTTGGACTCTTGGAGATGGGATCACTTCACTAGTTTGTACAAGTATTCTTTTTTCACTAATTACTACTATTCCAGATACGTCATGGTACGGAATTATTTGGACTACAAGATCAAACCAGATTATAGAACAGGACCTTATAAGTAACGTTCAACAAATTGGAGTTCATTTATCAACTGATTTTTATCTTCCGTTTGAACTCATTTCCATAATTCTTTTAGTTTCCTTGATAGGTGCAATTACTATGGCTCGTCAATAATAAATACTTCGAATTACTAAAATTCTTAGAATTCTAAATAAAATGAAAAATATATATAAAGGTTTAAGATTTTTAGTTAAATCTACTGCCAATACCCTCTTTTGTTCTGGAATTGTTCTATTCTAGTCAATCGAATCGATTGAATTGTTGTTCATATTGAAATGAATCGAGATTGATGAGGAGTTAGTCAATGATGTTTGAACATGTACTTCTTTTGAGTGTCTATTTATTTTCTATCGGTATCTATGGATTGATCACAAGCCGAAACATGGTTAGAGCACTTATGTGTCTTGAACTTATACTAAATTCGGTTAATATCAATCTCGTAACATTTTCTGATATATTTGATAATCGCCAATTAAAAGGAGATATTTTCTCAATCTTTGTTATAGCCATTGCGGCTGCTGAAGCAGCTATTGGGCTAGCTATTGTTTCGTCGATCCATCGTAACAGAAAATCAACTCGTATCAATCAATCAAATTTGTTGAATAATTAGTCATAATCATCATATAAATAAAGACATAAAATAAATAATATATTTATTATATGAATATTGAAATATATGAATATTGAAATATTGACGATTTGTTGTCCAATTTGGAATTCACATGTGCGGCTCACTTGTATGATCATGGTTGTTGAAACGGAAATAAAAGTCTCTTAGTCCTTTCTCATGAACAAATTTAGAAATATATTGATTCTTAAGATTTTGATAAACCATTGATTCGTCTGGTGTCTACAATATAAATATATGATTCATTTACTACTAATTTTACCAGATCGAAAATTTTTTATGTCCAAAACTGGAATTTATAGATTCAATGTCACATTCAGTAAAAATTTATGATACATGTATAGGGTGTACTCAATGTGTACGAGCCTGCCCCACGGATGTATTAGAAATGATACCTTGGGACGGATGTAAAGCTAAGCAAATTGCTTCCGCGCCACGAACCGAGGACTGTGTAGGTTGTAAGAGATGTGAATCCGCCTGTCCAACAGATTTTTTGAGTGTCCGTGTTTATTTATGGCATGAAACAACCCGCAGCATGGGTCTATCTTATTGATACGTTACAAAAAACTCCATTTGAATCATTTGATTCCTCTTTACCGACAAAAGCCCGTACTCGAAAAATATATTATTCCGAGCACGGGTTTTTTGGTCAAAACGTATCTTGTCTTTATCACGAGTTATTTCCCTTGGTTAACAGTACTTGTTGTTTTGCCAATATTTGCGGGTTCTTCAATTTTATTTCTCCCTCACAGAGGGAATAAAGTGTTTAGGTGGTATACTGTATGTATATGTTTATTAGAACTCCTTCTAACAACCTATGTATTCTGTTATCATTTCCAATTAGACGATCCATTAATTCAATTGGAGGAGGATTCTAAATGGATAGATATTTTTGATTTTCACTGGAGACTGGGAATCGATGGACTTTCCATAGGACCCATTTTACTGACAGGATTTATCACTACTTTAGCCACTTTAGCAGCTTGGCCAGTTACTCGAAATTCACGATTGTTCTATTTCCTGATGTTAGCAATGTACAGCGGTCAAATAGGATTATTTTCTTCTCGAGACCTTTTACTTTTTTTCATCGTGTGGGAGTTAGAATTAATTCCTGTTTACTTACTTTTATCCATGTGGGGAGGAAAGAAACGTCTGTACTCGGCTACAAAGTTTATTTTGTACACTGCGGGGGGTTCCATTTTTTTCTTAATAGGAGTTCTAGGTATGGGTTTATATGGTTCCAATGAACCAACATTGGATTTTGAAAGATTAACTAATCAATCATATCCTGCGACATTGGAAATAATATTATATTTTGGCTTCCTTATTGCTTATGCTGTCAAATCGCCGATTATACCTCTACATACATGGTTACCAGATACCCATGGAGAAGCACATTACAGTACATGTATGCTTCTAGCTGGAATCTTATTAAAAATGGGAGCATATGGATTGATTCGGATCAATATGGAATTATTACCACACGCTCATTCTATATTTTCTCCCTGGTTGGTGATAGTGGGAACAATGCAAATAATCTATGCAGCTTCAACCTCTCTCGGTCAACGCAATTTAAAAAAGAGAATAGCCTATTCTTCCGTATCTCACATGGGTTTTACAATTATAGGAATAGGTTCTATAACTGATATGGGACTCAATGGAGCCGTTTTACAAATACTCTCTCATGGATTTATCGGTGCTGCACTTTTTTTCTTGGCAGGAACGAGTTGTGATAGAATACGTCTTGTTTATCTCGACGAAATGGGGGGGATATCTATCCCAATGCCAAAAATATTTACCATGTTTAGTAGTTTCTCGATGGCCTCTCTTGCATTGCCAGGGATGAGTGGTTTTGTTGCGGAATCAGTAGTATTTTTTGGACTAGTTACCAGTCCAAAATATCTTTTAATGCCCAAAATACTAATTACTTTGGTAATGGCAATTGGAATGATATTAACTCCTATTTATTTATTATCTATGTCACGTCAGATGTTCTATGGATACAAGTTATTCAATGTTCCAAACTCGAATTTTGTGGATTCTGGACCACGAGAACTATTTGTTTCGATCTGTATCTTTCTACCCGTAATAGGGATTGGTATTTATCCCGATTTCGTTCTCTCGCTATCAGTTGACAAGGTACAAGCTGTCCTATCTAATTATTTTCATAGATAGTTTTCAGTAATGAGACAGAAGGGAAAGTCTTCTAATTCTTTGATTTTAAGATTTTTAAAATAGTTTGTTGTACAATGCAAAAAAAGAAAGTGAATTACAATTGTAATGAGATGCATATCGAGTTTTTGAGAACCGTTTGAATCAAGGCAAGAAATAGTTCAAATGGTTCTCAAAAACTCGCACAAACTTTCGTTATCGTTATATAGGAGATGTTCTTCTTATGTATTCCTCATATACTTTATTCAATTAGATGTTAATGTGAATGAACCATAACTATGTAAACCTATTCCTAATAGATTTATCCCAAAATAGCATATCCAAATTATAAGAAATCCTATGGAAGCCACAAGTGCCGAATTCGTACCTTGCAAACTTTGATTTGTTCTAGTATGTAAATAAATCGCGAATATGGTCCAAGTAATAAATGCCCAAGTTTCCTTGGGGTCCCAATTCCAATAAGATCCCCATGCCTCGTTAGCCCATACTGCTCCAGAAAGAATACCTATGGTTAAAAAGATAAACCCTAAACTAATGACACGATAACTCCAATAATCCAAACGCCGAGTTAATTGATATTTGTAATAATTTCGAAATGAAAAAGGAGAAGCATGTTTAAAAACACTTTTTTTTTCATTCAAGTATTCAATTTCGCCAAAGAAAAATGACTTAATTAAGAAATTATTGCTTTTACAAAAAATATCGATGTTTTTTTGAAAAGTAATGACTAGAAAAGCGACTGATAATAGCGATCCGCATAAAAGAGCTGCGTAGCTCAATAACATCATACTTACGTGCATTATTAACCACTGAGATTGTAGAGCAGGTACTAATATTGCCGATTGATGCATTTCAGTTGAAAGACCCGATGTGGCAAAACCTTGGGTAAAAACCGCACTTGGTGCAGTTATTGTGCTTAAATAATTTTTATGGTTCTGTATCTTGGGAATCATATAAATAATGGAAAAACTCCATGAAAGGAAGATTAATGACTCGTATAAATTACTTAACGGAAAATGTCTCGAAGAAATCCAACGAGTAACTAATAATCCTGTTATAGAGAAAAAAGTAGCTATCATCCCTTTTTCCGACGAATCACGTAATCCTATGATTTCGCGGACTAATAAGGTCATCAACTGAATCGTAATCACAATTGAAATGATCGAAAAAGAGAGATGAGTTAATATATGTTCTAAAGTCGCAAATATCATAAAAAGAGGTCCCATTACAGAATTGAAATCGGGAATTAAATACATTTATAGGATTCGTTGTGTTTCTTTTAGAGTATGCCGCCACTCGGACTCGAACCGAGATGCTCTAGCACTGCTTCCTAAGAGCAGCGTGTCTACCGATTTCACCATGGCGGCTTACTTGAAATAATAATAGTCAATTCATGTTGAATCGTCGAGATTCAAGGATTCAATATAGTTTAGGAAACATTCGAACTGATAAATAAAGGCTCCTTTAAATTCATATTTAAATGTTCCATAATCCTTAGTTAGTATTGTCGTAGCTTCAGTTTTAACAATAAACTTTTACGTACTATACTATATACTAAGTTCTCCCGGAAGAGTTGGAATACGATAGTTTTGTTTTCAGTCGAGGTATAAACTAAGAATTATACCCTTTTTCTATTTTTTTTGATGATTCGTTTTTTTTTTATTTATCTGATTTCATGGATTCAAAAAAAAAATTATTTTCTCAATGAACAAAATTAAATAACTAGGATTTAATTTCATATGTATCACAATTTCATCACTAAATCCAAGGAATTTTTCTAACGATTTCGATACCTTAGTATCATTAACTATTAATACTCTTTGTTGTGTACATAATTTCTAATTTCGAATAATATTTATTAAACCAATTCGGTTTTGAGTTAGACATATAACAAAAGAAAAGAGTTTCAATCTCTATCGCAATTGTACTTTTTACTTTTCACAATAGAAAAATCTTATTCATTCTATTTTTCTATTGTGAAAAGTTCATTAATAAGAAAAAAATAACCATCTCATGAATTAAATGGATTATAATAAAAACTATAATGAAACAAAAATAATACTTAGAACTCAGTAGACAGAAAAATTATTATTGTACATACCACAAGACCTAGTTATAACTAATATCGAGGAGTTCAATAGATTTCCATTTGTTAATGGGAATCATTCAATTCATCTTACCAAATTTGAAGTTTCTCGAGCCATGCCAATTTAGATTATTCCAAGACTTTATTACCTGTTTGTCGCACAAAAAAACTTTTTGAATCTCCGGTGGAAACCGATTTAGCTAAAGAAAAAGCTTTTACTGCAGCTAAATATCCCTTTTTCCTCCAAATATTTCTACGAATACGTTTTTTTGACAGAGAAATACGTTTTTTTGGAACTGCCATTCAAAAAGAGTTACTCATTTTTATCGTTGTATGTGAAAGACATGTATTGCTCAAAATGGATCCTTCTTTTTATTTATTTTCTATACTTAATTCCGTCAATAATAGTTTTTCCTAACATACAAATATATTATTGATATAGAAATATATACATACGTGCATATCAAATATATAACACACGAGGGAAAAAAACAGAAGAAAAGAGGGGAAAATTGTAAAAGGAATTTTTATTACTATTAATTGATTAAGTTCAGAGTGCTGTGTTTATAATTTCAGTTCAAATTTCAACTACAACTAGTATTTAATCTGTTAAACAAGACATTCCCTTACCTGATAAAGGGAACTCTCATTTTTAGTTATTTTAAATTTCAATTCTATACGAAGTAAGGAGTATTATAAGATTTCTGATAAACACAAGTTTTTTTTATTGGATTGGAATCCAATAAATCAGTTTCACAATGAGTTAGGTAATTACTACAAATAAATTAACTAGAATAACTAGGTCCTTTTTTTTTGAGTCGAGTTATTGGTGCATACTATGATCCATATTCGAGTCAAGTATTGTTTTGGTATAACTGTTTTTCCTTACTATACTATATGATATGGTTATAAATCGCCAAAATCTAATTTTAGTATAGTTATAGAATAATTGAAAATCTCATATTCTATATCTTCATAACTATTTTTTTTTAGTTAATTTAGTTAATAAAGTTAATAACTAAGTAAAAGTGATTACTTAGTTATTTGGTCATATCATTTGACTAACCAATTGTAACTTTTTGAATATTTCCAATATCTGAGAAAAGTCAGAATAATTTAAAATTCAAATATTTGAGGTTTTTCATATCTTTTTTGTTGATTTCTTTTCAAAAGAGATAAGAATTGATGAATCGAAAACAATTCTAAAAAAAAGGAAAATTTGTTTTTTATGGAACATATATATCAATATGTATGGATAATACCTTTTCTTCCATTTCTAGTTACTATGTCAATAGGATTTGGACTTCTGCTTATTCCGACAGCAACAAAAAATATTCGTCGTATATGGGCTTTTCCAAGTGTTTTGATGCTAAGTATAGCTATGGGATTTTCGGTCAATCTGTCTATTCAGCAAATAAATGGAAGTTTTATTTCTCAATATCTATGGTCTTGGACCATCAATAATGATTTTTCTTTAGAGTTCGGACATTTGATCGATCCGCTTACTTCTATTATGTCAATATTAATTTCTACTGTTGGAATCATGGTTCTTATTTATAGTGATAATTATATGTCTCACGATCAAGGATATTTAAGATTTTTTGCTTATATGAGTTTTTTCAATACTTCTATGTTGGGATTAGTTACTAGTTCCAATTTGATACAAATTTATATTTTTTGGGAACTTGTAGGAATGTGTTCCTATTTATTAATAGGTTTTTGGTTCACACGACCGATTGCAGCAAGTGCTTGTCAAAAAGCTTTTGTAACCAATCGTATAGGGGATTTTGGTTTATTATTAGGAATTTTAGGTCTTTATTGGATAACAGGTAGTTTCGAATTTCGGGATTTGTTCGAAATAATTAATAACTTGATCCAAAATAATGAGGTCAATTCCTTATTTGTTACTCTGTGTGCTTCTTTTTTATTCGTCGGTGCAGTTGCTAAATCCGCACAATTTCCCCTTCACATATGGTTACCTGATGCTATGGAAGGGCCTACTCCTATTTCAGCTCTTATACATGCTGCTACTATGGTAGCAGCAGGAATTTTTCTTGTAGCTCGGCTTCTTCCTCTTTTCATAGTTATACCTTACATAATGAATATCATTTCTTTAATAGGCGTAATAACAGTACTATTAGGAGCTACTTTGGCTCTTGCTCAAAGAGACATTAAAAGAAGTTTAGCTTATTCTACAATGTCTCAATTGGGTTATATTATGTTAGCTCCAGGTATAGGTTCTTTTAGAGCTGCTTTATTCCATTTGATCACTCATGCCTATTCGAAAGCTTTATTGTTTTTGGGATCCGGATCCATTATCCATTCAATGGAACCAATTGTTGGATATTCACCAGAGAAAAGTCAGAATATGGTTCTTATGGGTGGTTTAACAAGATATGTTCCAATTACAAGAATTACTTTTTTATTAGGTACACTTTCTCTTTGTGGTATTCCTCCTCTTGCTTGTTTTTGGTCCAAAGATGAAATTCTTAGCGATAGTTGGTTGTATTCACCAATTTTCGCAATAATAGCTTCCTTCACAATAGGATTAACCGCATTTTATATGTTTCGGATGTATTTACTTACATTCGATGGGTATTTTCGCGTTCATTTTCAAAATTACAGTAGCACTAAAAATAGTTCCTTCTATTCAATATCTCTATGGGGAAAAGAAGCACCCAAAGAAGTTAATAGAAATTTACTTTTATCAACATCAACAATGAATAATAAGGTCTCCTTTTTTTCAAAAGATACATATCAAATTGATGACAATGTAAGAAATAAGATACGATACTTTAGTACTTACTTTAGAAATAAATACACTTCCATCTATCCTCACGAATCGGACAATACTATGTTATTTACTCTGCTTGTATTAGTACTATTTACTTTATTCGTTGGATCAATAGGAATTCATTTTGATAGAGGAGTAATAGATTTTGATATATTATCAAAATGGTTAACTCCATCCACCGAATTTTTCCATCCAAATTCAAATTTTTCTGTGGATTGGTATGAGTTTTTGACAAATGCAGTTTTTTCGGTAAGTATAGCCGTTTTCGGACTATTTATAGCATCTATTTTATATGGATCCGTTTATTCATCTTTCCAGAATTTGGACTTAATCAATTCATTTATAAAGGTGGGTCCTAATAAAATTATCTTGGACCAAATGAAAAATGTGATATACGATTGGTCATATAATCGTGGTTACATAGATATTTTTTATACTAGGATTTTAACCATGGGTATAAGAGTATTAGCCGAACTAATTCAGTTTTTTGATAGACATATAATTGATGGAATTACAAATGGGGTCGGTGTTGCAAGTTTCTTTATAGGGGAGGGGATCAAATATATGGGAGGTGGACGAGTCTCGTCTTATCTATTCTTGTATTTATCTTATGTATCAGTCTTTTTATTAATTTTTTTATTTTCAAAATTTTAGTCAAGAGGTTTTTCAATCCATAAATAAGTCTTTTCATTTTTCTCGTCTTTAAGTTTTCCCAATTCCCAATTATCTGGATGGGTATCAAGATAAGAATCTTCGTAAACTGGGCTATCTTTATAGCATGTCTCTTTAAAGTGAAAGTGGAATTCATCCTTTGTTTTTTCCTTT